AATCTACTCCTTGGAAGAAAATAAGTCTCTTGAAATTTTGAACCTCTACTTGTATCCGCACGGGAGGAATGTTGAAAAAGCTGCTTCATTTAATCGTTTGAATCTTTGTTGTAGAGTCTATAAATTATGCGTCCCCTGGTTAAATCATAACCAATTACTTCCATTTTTATTCTATCGTCTGCCCTTGGTAGTATAGATCTAAAACTGCGTTACGTTATAGCCTTCCTGAAAAATAACCTAGAATCATATCCTCATCATCGAAACAAACCCGAAACATAACATTGGGAAATGATTAAGTAATTAAACCTTTATGAATCCATTTTTGTTCTTTTATTCCAGGTAACCCCTTTTTTCATAAAAAAATAGGAAGTTATGTATGCAATTCGGATACCAGAAAGATCACCATATATAACACAAAATTTCTCCCCCGATTCTTTCTAGTCGAGCCTCTCGGTCTGTCATTAGACCTCGAGAAGTCGAAAGAATTACAATGCCCATTCCTCCTAAAATCCTAGGAATTCTTTGATAGTTGGAATAGATTCGTAGGCCGGGTCGGCTTATACGTTTTAAAACCATTCCATATGGTCCTTTTCTATTCCTTCTATGTCGCAGAGTTGAAACCAAGAAATATTTCTTGCTTACTCGATGTTTTCTCACATTTTCAATAAAGCCTTCACGTAGAAGTATTTTAACAATGTTTTCGGTAATATTTGTAGATGCTATTCGAACCGTTCCTTTTTTATCCATGTCAGCATTTCGTATCGAAGTTATTATTTCAGCAATAGTGTCCCTACCCATGATAAACTATAATTATTCGTGCCTCCAAGTTTTTATATAATCAACATGCTCCGCTTTTTCTTTCATTTTTTTATTAATTCTTAATTTTCATTTAAAAGGTATATGCGTGAGAGCCCGTCTACTAATTATTAATTGAATCTAATTCCGATACTCTGACTCTGCTATTTCAGATACCCTACTATAATATTATTTTAATTATTAAATTATTAAATTTTATTAAAAAGAAAAAGGAATCATCTATATAATTCGATTTAGTATATTTAGTATATTTATAATACTTCAGGGGCTAATGAAACTATTTTAGTAAAATTCAACTGTCTCAACTCTCGAGCGATTGCACCAAAAACTCGAGTTCCTTTTGGATTTCCTTCTTGATCAATGACAACTGCTGCATTGTCATCATATTGTATTATCATACCATTGTCACGTTTGAGTTCTTTACACGTGCGTACAATTACAGCTCTGATCACTTCTGATCTTTGTAGAGGCATATTGGGAACTGCTTCTTTGATTACCGCAACAATAACGTCGCCAATATGAGCATAACGTCGATTACTAGCTCCTATGATTCTAATACACATTAATTTTCTAGCCCCGCTGTTGTCCGCTACATTTAAATAGGTCTGAGGTTGAATCATATCATTTGATTATTCTTTTTTTGTTTTTTTTTTATTTCAATGCAAAGAGCGAAGAAAAAAATAAGAAATATGGTTTGTCCATAAAGAAAAAGGCGGGTTTTCATCACAGGGATCCCTTTCGTTCCACGTCCCTATTCTTTTTTTTCTTTATCCCGCAATAATGAATTGCGTTCTTATAGGCATTTTGGACGCAGCTATAGTAATAGCTTCTCTGGCTACAATTTCTGATACTCCACCCATTTCATAAAGTATTCGACCAGGTTTAACGACGAATACCCAAAATTCGGGAGATCCTTTCCCGGAACCCATACGTGTTTCGGCAGGCCTTACTGTAACGGGTTTGTCTGGAAATATACGTACCCATATTTTTCCACCACGGCGCGCATATCGTGTCATAGCTCGTCGCCCCGCCTCTATTTGTCTAGATGTGATCCAAGCGGGTTCAAGTGCCTGAAGGGCATATCCGCCGAAACAAATTCGATTGCCTCGATAAGATATTCCCTTCATTCTTCCTCTATGTTGTTTACGAAATCTGGTTCTTTTGGGGTTATAGTTGATGGTTGTTTATCAATGCATCTCTACTACAGAACCGGACATGAGAGTTTCTTCTCATCCAGCTCCTCGCGAATGGAATGATTAAATAATACGATATATATATATATTTAATGAATAGAATAAAATGAATAATAGATTTAATCATGGCATTTTTTGAGATGTAAGCGTTCACGCAGTTATTTTTATATCTTGCTCGTATAGTATACAAAAAAAGATTTTCTTTCTATTATTATAATTATATAATTATATATATTATAGATAATATATATACTAGAACTTATAGATCGATTTATTATTATTATCGATCTATAATAAACAGAATAGAATCTAATTTGCATTTTTCCTTTTATTGAATCGCCCAAACGCCCAAAACTTAGCAATCCAATAAGACTTTCGCGGGCGAATATTTGCTCTTTCAACATCCCCTCCATTGTGGGGGTATTCTATGACCTATCAGAATAAATGGGTTGATTCTTGGCTCGTTCCGCCATCCTACCCAATGAATCATT